ATTCATCGATATTGAATCAATCGAACGCACTTCTAACACCTGTTCCACTTTTGGAAGACCTTGCGTTATATCACCAGATCTTGATTTTTCATATATAAATGTAACTAATGTATCTCCTTCGGAAAGGATTTCCCCATAATGTCCATGAACAGTTGCTCCTGGAGTAGCCAAATAAGGCTTAGCTGATCGTATTACCACAGAGTCAACTTGAAGAATTAGAACTTGACCTGATTTTAAATGCGGTCCTTTTTTGGCTATACATACATTTTCACAAAGGAACTGCCCAAGACTAACAATTGTAGATGTCTCTTCACAATAATTGTAATGGAGAAAATACCAATTCAAATTGAATGGATTCAAAATGATGTTACTGCATGAATAGGGATTATAAATTTGACCATTTTCATCTAGTAAAAAATATTTAAGTATTTGAAAAATCTGTTTTAAATTGTCAAGTTGTAAATAGTTAGTTACCAAGATCTGATTATGGGTTATTAAATGGGAAAATAAAGCGAAATTATAAATTGGAAAGCCTGTTCCTAAGGGGCCCAACGAATTCCTAATTGGAATTAGGGGGTCCTTTTTGATTGATTCTTTTATCACATTGGGAGATTTTACATTGTTGGATGGGCCTATTCGAGAACAATTGGATGATGACAAAATTATCAAAAACGGAGATTCCTTATTTTTATTCAACAATGTATGAATAGTTCCTTGATTTGGATTAAGGGATTCTTGAATCCTTGCCTTGGAATAGGAATAAATGGAAGAAAACGGATTGACATTAGCGCGATCTGATCCATTCTCAGAGATCAATCCTGAACCCGGCAGATCGTTCCTTTTTCCGGTATATGAAATAGGTGACTTCGATAAGTCGATTCTTAGAAAATCTCTAATCAAACCATTTGTCCTTATTTCAACAAAGGAAGCACAGGCCTTTTCGATCTTTTTGTCTTGGTCCCAATTCAACACTAAACAAGTCCGAACTAATTGAATACTTGTGTCCCAAATTTCAAGAATTGGGTCGTAATAAAGGATATAATTGACAACGCGAAGTTGTAGATTATCACTTTCCTGCAAGAGATCAGCCGGGAAAAGCCTTCCTAAATTTATACCATCCGTTTTTTTATATGGGACTACGGGTTGAACCAAAACAAAATACTTTTTTTCATACCTGGAAAGTTTAATTCGTTGGATATAGAGCCAATTTTTTAATTTTTTGTATTCTTTGGAATTTTGTTTTCCCCCTCCTGGTGGTATCAATCGGAATGCCTTATTTGTCTTTCCAGTAAAATAGATATCTCCAGAAAATATTATCAGTTTAATTTTTTCTGCTTTTTTCTTCACTCGGACCAATCCGCCTACCCGACTTCTTCTATTTAAAGTGATTTGTGTATCTACCCCAATAAGACTATTGTGCCGTACCATTATGGAAGAAGATTCGGCCAAAATGTGGACTTCCACAGGAATAAAAAAAAACGGATTTACTTCCTTTTGATATTTTGGCCAAAATACCTTGACTCCTCGATACTCAATCAAATCCTCTTCGTTGACGATTGAATTCAGTTCTCTAGTCTCATATTTAGTAAGTCCCGAGCTCTTTCTTATATATCGAGGATCATCGAAATAAGCAAGAATACTATTTCTACGGAGAATAACATTTCTGGGGATTTCAATGGAGATACCTGAAGAAGGTATTAGTTGGTTCTCGCCTTCTTGAATCGAGTCGAGTGGGATGATGACTCTATTTCTTCGCCTCTTTGCCAATAGATCAGAATTCCCCTCGAGAATGCCCGGATATCTGAGATTACAACGACCAGTACATGTCATTCGATTAAGTTCTGAATAATCAGGAATCCTATCTCCTTTTTGATTTTTACCAGAAAAATACGAACTAAAAAATTCGTGTCTCACTTGATTATTAGTTACTGAGGGGTTAGAAATATATCTTCGCTTAACAGAAAGAGAATAAGCGTTCATTTGATCTTGATCCTTGTGGATCGAACAGGGGCCTAGACTAGATCTCCAGGGTTCCCCTAATAATATCCATAAATGACTTGTTTTTGGTAAGAGATGAATATTAACATATGTAAATTCAGGTGCATGGTACACATCGGTATTCCAGTGCATTTCGCCCTCTGAGTCAGAATAAATATGTTTTCGAACTTTCTCTTTCAAATTCAAGGTGGATGTTCTCGCACGAATCTCAGCAATGACTTGTTCTGATTCTACATATTGATCGTTTTGAACTAAAAGAAAACTTTTGGGCGGAATACACACATTGTGTATAATATCTTCACTCTCAATAGTTACATACAAGTCTCTAGAACATAGAAAAGCAGGATGTCCATGACGTGTACGTGTCGGATGAACCAAATCTTCATTGAATTTTATTTTTCCATTAGAAGGGGCTCGCACATGTTCTGCAGTACCCCCTGTGAATACTCCGCCAGTATGAAAAGTTCTTAATGTTAATTGAGTGCCCGGTTCTCCAATAGATTGACCCGCAATAATACCTACAGCTTCTCCCAATTCGACTAGGTCGTCATGAGCCGGACTCCGGCCATAACATAATTGACAAATCCAAGACGTACTCCTACAAGTAAAGGGGGTTCGAATAGAGATTGGTTGTGCTCTAAAAGTTATGAATCTATTGACAAGTCCAACCCCAATATCTTGATTTCTAGTAGCAATGCATCGCGAACCTATATATATATCATCTGCTAATACACGGCCAATTAATGTTTGGATAAAAATCCTGTCCGCCATCATTCCATTTCGAGGACTTACAGAAATACCTCGAACGGTGCCACAATCTGTTCGACGTACAACAACGTGTTGTACTACTTCAACAAGTCTGCGCGTGAGATATCCCGCATCTGATGTTCGGATAGCGGTATCCACAACTCCTTTACGGGCTCCGTAGCAAGAAATAATATATTCTGTTAAAGAGAGTCCTTCGCGTAAATTGCTTTGAATGGGTAAATCAATCATTTGCCCTTGAGGATCCGACATTAATCCTCTCATACCTACTAATTGATGTACCTGAGATGCATTTCCTCTGGCTCCCGAAAAAGACATTATATGGACTGGATTAAAAGGATCGGTCATCCGAAAATTAGGATTCATTTCTTGTCGCAAATATTCACTTGTGGCATACCATATCTCGATCGATTGACGTAATTTTTCTACCGCGTGTACATTCCCATAATGATGGTGTTTTTCCAAAATAAAACTTTGTTGTTCAGCGTCTTGAACTAGCCATCTTTTAGAAGGTATTGTTAAAAGATCATCAATTCCTAATGAAATGGATGCGGCGGTAGCTTGTCGGAAACCCAGAGTCTTTACTTGATCCAGGATATGTGATGTATATCCTATTCCATAGTGATCAATAAATCGACTAATAAGTCGTTTCATGGCAGTTCCGTCTATCACTTTATTGTGAAAGACCTGAGTGGGCCGTTCTGCCATCAGTACCTCCATATTGCGCTGAGTATAATTTGACAATGGGTTTGAGTCAGTGATTGGAAAACTTCCTTTTCTAGATCTTAATTCACGTATAAATTCCGCAATTCTAGTCCTAGTTAACCCGGCGAGACTCGAATTCCCGCTGGTAGCATAGAATTACAACAGCCCTGCCAAAACCCCTGTATGGCTTCTTCTATTTCTCGATAAAGAGAAATATGACCAAGAGTGGTTCGAATATATATATAAAGAATTTCTTTTTTTATACTTCTTACTATTAGATAGTGTCCATAAATCTCATAATAGGTCCCCAAAGATTCATAGTGAATTTCGATAGGAGCTTCTCTTGCAGCAATAACACGTTGATCTAGTCGCCACCGCAGCCACAAAGGACTACCTAAATTGATTCGTTTTTGCCGATAAGCTCCAATTGCATCATAGGCATTACAAAAAAAGGGTTCTTTTTTTTTTGTATACTTATCTTCATTTTGATAGTTTCTACGATTACATGGATTATACCTATTTACACAAATACCCCGACGATTTCCGCTCGTTAAGACATAGAGTCCACTAAGCATATCTTGAGTTGGTGCAGAAATGGGATCTCCGATAGTTGGAGATAAAAGATTCATATGAGAAAACATAAGTAAACGTGCCTCTGCTTGAGCCTCTAAAGATAAAGGCACATGAACAGCCATTTGATCCCCGTCAAAGTCTGCATTGAAGCCCTTACAAACTAATGGATGTAAACAAATAGCACGTCCTTCCACTAAAACGGGGAGGAATGCCTGTATGCCTAATCTATGCAGAGTAGGCGCTCTATTCAGCAATACAGGATGGTCATCCAGAATTTCCTGAAGTATTTCCCATACAATCGGTTTTTTTTTCCGAATTTGACTCTTAGCAACTCCTATGTTCGAAGCAAGATGTTTTCTAATTAGGTCACGAATTACAAATGCCTGGAAAAGTTCTATTGCTATTTCGCGAGGCAATCCACATCGATTTAATGAAAGTGAAGGGCCCACGACAATCACTGACCGCCCTGAATAATCGACCCGTTTACCAAGCAGAGTCTCGCGAACTCTTCCTTCTTTGCCTTCAATTACATCTGAAAGTGACTTGTAAATTCTATTATGATCATCCCTCATTGGTTGTCCGCAGATTCCATTATCAATAAGTGCATCCACGGCTTCTTGTAGCAATTTTTCCTGAGATATTATTAATTCTTCTGGCGTAGCTATACTTGTTGTTAATAGATCTGTAAGAGTATTATTCCGATAGATAATTCTTCTATAAATTTCATTAATATCCGAGGTCACTAGTTTATCCTCATCTATATGATAGATTGGTCTCAACTCAGGAGGAAGAACTGGTAATAGACACAAAACCATCCATTTTGGTTCTATATTTGTTCGAATAAAATGCTTAGCCAATTCCATGCGTCTAAGCAAAAAATCTTTTCTTCTTCCAACTTTTCGATCTTCCCATTCATTCCCTGTGGGTTCCTCTTCCTCCAATTCTTTCCATTCTACCAA